TTTTTATTTATATAAAAGAACATTAATCATGGTTTAATATTTCTATTAAATCAAATTTATTGCATTATCTAATTTTTAAAAAATGAATATATATATATATATATATATATTTATATATACATATATATATATATATGTGTGTGTGTGTGAATATATAAATAATTTAATAAATTAATATAATTAATATTTATATAAATATTTATATAAATTATAAATAAATAATATAATAATTTTTTTTTTAATTTATTATTATATTTATAATAAATTATTTATTTTAATGAATATAAATAAATTATATTTAATTTAATTTTTAAAATATTATTATAAAAAAAAAAAAAGTAAGAATATTAAATGTTTAATAAATTATATTAAATATTTTATATATATGAATAATTAAATATTAAATTTTTAATATAAAAAAAAAAAAAAAAAAATTCTATATAAATTATATAATAAATAAATAGAATTTTTATGTTCTAAAAAATTTATTTTAAATTTATTTTATATATAAATTTTAGTATTGAATTTTAATTATTTTAAAAATAATTAAATTAAATATTGTAGTAATTAAAATTAAAAATTTAAGAAATTAAGATTTAGTAATATAAAAATTAATAACTAATTTTGTGCCAGCAGTTGCGGTTAAACAAAAGTTAAATTAAATTTTCTTTAGTTTATAATGAATATATAAAATAAAATTTAAATTAAAAATAAGATTATAAGGTGAAATTTTAATTTTTAAAAATTTATTTAAATTGTATTTATTAAAATAAATATATTTACAAATATATATGAGTTAAGAAATTTAATTAAAAACTAGGATTAGATACCCTATTATTATAAATTTAATTAAAATACTAAAATAGTAAATAAATATTTCTATTGAAACTTAAATAAGATGGCGGTATTTTAGTTCATTTAGAGGAATCTGTCTAGTAATTGATAATCCACGAATAAATTTACTTAATTAAATGTTTTGTATATCATTGTTAAAAAAATATTTTTGGAGGAAATTAATATTTTAAAATTTTAAATTAAATTTAATTCAGATCAAGATGCAGATTATAATTAAGTTAAAGATGGATTACAATAAAAATATTTAAATGAATAGGATTTTTGTAATATATTTTTGAAGGTGGATTTAAATGTAATTTTAACTAATTTTTTAAAATGATTTATAATTAAAATATGTACATATTGCCCGTCACTTTCATTTAAAAATTGAAATAAGTCGTAACAAAGTAGAGGTACTGGAAAGTGTTTCTAGAATGAACAAATTAGAGCTTGATAAAGTATTTCATTTACATTGAAAAGATATTAAAATTTAATTAATTTGAGGGGGAAAATTAATAAAATTTATAAAATAATAAAAAAAGTTTTAATAAAGGGGGTATTAAAGTATTTTTTTAGAAAAAATATAAATTTTTATAGTTAAATAGTATTATAAAAGAAATTTGAAATAGAAATGAAAATAAATTATTTAAAAAGTAAATTTAATTTATTGTATCTTGTGTATCAGAGTTTATTTAAAAATATTTTTTTTATAAAAAAATCTCGAATTTGGAAGAGTTAATTAATTATAAAAGTTAATGTGACATAATTATTTTTAATAGTTAATTAGAAATGAAATGTTAATCGTTTCTGGAGATATCTAGTTTTTTTAGAAAAAAATTTAATTTAAAATTTAAAAAATTTTATCATTAATTTATTAATTATAAAATTTTAAAATTAAATATATTAGGGGATAAGCTTTAATTTAAAATGTTATAATAAAAATAAATGAAATTAAAAATTTTAAAATTTATATTGTTTAAAAATTATAATTTATTATAAATAATTTTAATATTAAAAAAATTTAAATTTATGCATTTAATTTTTTATAAAAAAATATTTTTTAATTAAAAAAATTTAGAAATAATGGTAAAATTAGTATATTTAATAAATAAAAAGTTAATTTAAATTAAAATTAATTAAAAGGAATTCGGCAAAAATTTATATTCACTTGTTTAACAAAAACATGTCTTTTTGATAATAATTTAAAGTCTAATCTGCCCACTGATAAATTATTTATTAAAGGGCTGCAGTATATTGACTGTACAAAGGTAGCATAATCATTAGTCTTTTAAATGAAGACTTGTATGAAAGATTTGATGAGATATAAGCTGTCTCTTTATTATTTTTAGAAATTAATTTTTTAGTTAAAAAGCTAAAATATAAATAAAAGACGAGAAGACCCTATAGAGTTTTATAGTTAAAGATATAATAATTTAATTATATAATAAAAATAAAAATATTTTTAATTATTTTATTGGGGTGATAGAAAAATTGATTAAACTTTTTTTAAATTAAGCCATAAATAAGTGATTAAATGATCCAGTAATATTGATTAAAAGAAAAAATTACCTTAGGGATAACAGCGTAATTTTTTCTTTTAGTACACATAAAAGAAAAAGTTTGCGACCTCGATGTTGGATTAAGATAAAATTTAAATGCAAAAGTTTAAAATTTTGATCTGTTCGATCATTAAAATCTTACATGATCTGAGTTCAAACCGGTGTGAGCCAGGTTGGTTTCTATCTTTATAAAATTAAAATATTTTAGTACGAAAGGATCAAGTATTTTAAATAATTTAATTAATATGAATTTTATTAATAGTTAATAATAAACTATTTTGGCAGAAAAGTGTAATGATTTTAGAATTCATGAATATGTAATTTATTTATATAGATAGTAATGTTAAATATAGATATTGTAAATATTTTAGTTGGTATATTGATTTTAATATTAGGAATTTTAATTGGAGTTGCTTTTTTAACTTTATTAGAGCGTAAAGTTTTAGGGTATATTCAAATTCGCAAAGGTCCTAATAAAGTAGGAGTTTTAGGGATTTTACAGCCTTTCAGAGATGCTATTAAGTTATTTACTAAAGAACAAATTTTTTTAATTTATTCTAATTATTTCTCTTACTATTTTTCTCCTATTGTTGGATTTATATTATCATTAGTTATTTGATCAATTATTCCTTATATATTTAATATGGTTACATTTAATTTAGGAGTAATTTTTTTTTTATGTTGTACAAGAATTGGGGTATATACTTTATTAATTGCTGGTTGATCTTCAAATAGAAATTATTCTTTATTAGGGGGGTTACGTGCAGTAGCCCAAACAATTTCTTATGAAGTAAGATTATCTTTAATTTTGATATCTAGTATTATTTTAGTTATAGATTTTAATTTAATTGTTTTTAGGGGGTATCAATCATTAATTTGATTTTTTTTTTTAATAATTCCTCTTTCATTGTGTTTTTTTTCTTCTATATTAGCTGAGACTAATCGGACTCCTTTTGATTTTGCAGAAGGGGAAAGAGAGTTAGTTTCTGGGTTTAATATTGAGTATAGAAGAGGGGGGTTTGCTCTTATTTTTTTAGCTGAATATTCAAGAATTTTATTTATAAGAATATTATTTGTAATTATTTATATAGGGGGGTATGATTTAAATATTTTATTTTATTTTAAATTAGTTTTTATATCTTTTTTTTTTCTTTGAGTTCGTGGGACATTGCCTCGTTATCGTTATGATAAGTTAATATATTTATGTTGAAAGAGTTATTTACCAGTTTCTTTAAATTATTTAATTTTTTTTTTAGGGTTAAGAATAATTTTAATTTATAAAATAAATTTAGTATAAATTAATAGAATATTTATATTCTTTCTTAAGTTTTCAAAACAAATGCTTATAACAAGCTCATTAATTAATTAAAGATTAATTTATCTCAAAATTTATTTAAAATTGGATTTATAATAAAATAAGAAAAATAAATTACAGTTAAAATTTGACCTGTTATAATATAAGGTATTTCAACTGGTCGGGCTCCAATTCAAGTTAATAATAGGATTGTCACAATTAAAGTTCAAAATAAAATTTGGTTAAACGGGTAAAATTGGATTCCTTGAATTTTTTTATTGAAAGTAAATGGTAAAATAATTAAAATTAAAATTGATATTACTAAAGCAATAACTCCTCCAAGTTTATTAGGGATTGAGCGAAGAATGGCATAAGCAAATAAAAAATATCATTCTGGTTGAATATGAATAGGAGTTACAAGAGGATTTGCTGGGATAAAATTATCAGGGTCTCCCAATAAATAGGGGTTAATTAATGTTAGTAAACATAAGATGAAGATTAAGATAATAAACCCGATTAAGTCCTTAAATGTAAAGAATGGGTGGAAGGGGATTTTATCAATATTACTATTAATACCTAATGGGTTATTAGACCCCGTTTGATGTAAGAAAAGTAAATGAATTATAGTTAATATTAAAATAATAAATGGGAATAAAAAATGAAAAGTATAAAATCGAGTTAATGTGGCATTATCTACTGCAAACCCCCCTCAGATTCAATTAACTAATATTGTTCCTAAATAAGGGATTGCAGAAAGTAAATTAGTAATAACTGTTGCTCCTCAAAATGATATTTGTCCTCAGGGTAATACATACCCTATAAAAGCTGTTGCTATTAATAAGAATAAGATAATTACTCCAACTATTCATGTAAATTTTAGATTGAAAGATTCATAGTATATTCCTCGACCAATATGAAAATAAATACAAATAAAAAAGAATGAAGCTCCGTTAGCGTGTAAAGTTCGGATCAATCATCCATAGTTAACATTTCGACAAATGTAATTTACTCTATAAAAAGCTCATTCAGTATTAGCTGAGTAATATATTGTTAAAAATAATCCTGTAAGGATTTGAATTACTAAGCAAATAGCTAATAAAGATCCAAAATTTCATCATGCTGAAATATTTGAAGGGGAAGGTAAATCAATTAAAGACCCATTAATAATTTTAATAATAGGGTGAGTTTTCCGGATAGGTTTAAAAAAATTTATCATTAGTTATAATATAGCTCGAAGGGGCCCAAAAAAAATGTTTGTAATTTTAACTACAGCAATTAAAGTTACAAATAAGTAAATGATTAATAAAAATATTAATAGGTAAGTTTGTTCATTATATAATTTAGATAAGTTAAAATTATATTCATTATTAAAAAATATGAAATTATTAAAAAAATTAATTATTTCATCATTGAAATAAAAATTTATTCAAAAAAGATTATTTTTGAAATATAATGTTAAAATAATAGAATAAAAAATTCTGATAGAAAATAAGATTTTATTAATAAAATTGATTTTAAATAATTCATTTGAGGCAATACTTGAAACATAAATAAATAAAACAAGAAGGCCTCCTAAAAAAATTAGGAATAAAATGTATGAAAATCAATAGGTATTAATTAGTATCCCTGATAAGATAGATATTAGTAAAGTTTGAATTAAGATTATTATTCCTATTGCTAATGGATGATTTGTAAAAAATATAAATAAACATAAAAAAAAAATTAAATTTGTTAAAAATATTTTTATAATTTCAAAGAATAGTTTAATAAAAATAATAATTTTGGAGATTATTGATAAAGATCATCTTTTTCTTTGAAGTTTTTAAAGAAAAGTCTTATTTTTGACTTACAAGGCCAAAGTTTTTTTTAAACTATAAAAACAAATGATAAGATTAATTCTATTAATATTTTTTATTGGGAATATAATTTTTGTTTCAAAACATAAGCATTTATTAATTGTATTAATAAGTTTAGAATTTATTGTTTTAAGAATTTTTTTTTTTTTATTACTATATTTAATGATGATGGGGTATAATATATATATATTAATAGTTTTTTTAGTTTTTTCTGTTTGTGAGGGGGCTTTAGGGCTATCTATTTTAGTTTCTATAATTCGGACTCATGGGAATGATTATTTTCAAAGATTTAATTTAATTTAGATGATAAAATTTTTATTGATATTATGTTTTATAATTCCTTTATGTTTAATAAAAAATATATTTTGAATGGTTCAGTTTACTTTTATATTTATGATATTTTTATTTATGAATAGAAGTATTAGTATTATAAATTTTACTAATTTAAGTTATATATTAGGTTGTGATATAATTTCTTATGGATTGATTTCATTGAGAATTTGAATTACTTTTTTAATAATTATAGCGAGAGAAAAATTAAATAAAGAAAAATTTTTTGAAAAATATTTCTTATTAAATATTATTTTTTTATTATTAATATTATACTTAACTTTTAGAGTAATAAATTTATTTATATTTTATTTGTTCTTTGAGAGAAGTTTAATTCCTACCTTAATGTTAATTATTGGTTGAGGGTATCAACCTGAACGAATTCAAGCTGGGCTATATTTATTATTTTATACTTTATTTGCTTCTTTACCTTTATTGATAGGGATTTTCTATATTTATCAAGAGATAAATTATATAATAATTTATATATTAAAATTTTATGATTATAATTTAATTTTATTATATTTAAGATTGATTTTAGCTTTTTTAGTGAAAATGCCTATATATTTTGTTCATTTATGATTGCCTAAAGCTCATGTTGAAGCCCCTATTTCTGGGTCTATAATTTTAGCTGCAATTATGTTAAAATTAGGGGGGTATGGATTATTACGAATTATAGTAATTTTACAAAAAATTAATACAAAAATAAGATATATTTGAGTAGTAATTAGATTAATTGGGGGGTTTTATATTAGTTTAAAATGTTTTAGCCAAATTGATATAAAGTCTTTAATTGCTTATTCCTCAGTAGCTCATATAAGAATTGTTATTGGGGGGATTATAACGATAAATTATTGAGGGTATTTAGGGGCTTATATTTTAATAATTGGACATGGACTTTGTTCTTCTGGGATATTTTGCTTATCTAATATTAATTATGAACGTATAAATAGACGAAGATTATTTTTAAATAAGGGAATAATAAATTTTATACCTACTCTTAGATTATGATGATTTTTAATAATGTCTTCTAATATAGCTGCTCCTCCTTCATTAAATTTAATGGGGGAAATTAGTTTAATTAATAGATTAATAAGATGGTCTTATTTAAGAATAATTTTATTGATGATAATTTCTTTCTTTAGAGCTGGGTACAGTTTATATTTATATTCTTATACCCAACATGGGAAGTATAATTTTAGAATTTATAGATTTTATAGAGGAGTGTCACGTGAATATTTAATATTATTATTACATTGATTACCTTTAAATATTTTAGTTTTAAAAATTGATTATAGAATAATTTGATTTTACTTTAATAGTTTAAATAAAATATTGATTTGTGGAGTCAGAGATATGAAGAAATTCATTTTTAGTTATTAAAAAATACTCAATTTGTTTTATTAGATTTTTTTTTTTATTTTTTTTTATATTATTAAATTTTTTTTTTTTAATTTATTTTATTATAGAAAATATTGTTTTTTTTTTAGAATGAGAAATTATTACTTTAAATTCAATAAGAGTAGTAATAACTATTTTATTAGATTGAATATCTTTATTATTTATAATATTTGTTTCTTTAATTTCTTCTTCTATTATTTATTATAGAAGAAGTTATATAAGATCTGAATTAAATTTGAATCGTTTTATTTATTTAGTTTTAATATTTGTATTTTCTATGTTGTTATTAATTATTAGCCCAAATATAATTAGAATCTTATTAGGTTGAGATGGGTTAGGGTTAGTTTCTTATTGTTTAGTAATTTACTACCAAAATATTAAATCTTATAATGCTGGGATATTAACTGCTTTATCTAATCGAATTGGGGATGTAATGATTTTAATTTTAATTTCTTGAATATTAAATTATGGAAGTTGAAATTACATTTTTTATCTTAATTTTATAAGTAGTGAGTATTCAATAAAAATTATTGCTTTGTTAGTAATTATTGCGGCTATGACTAAGAGAGCTCAGATTCCTTTTAGTTCTTGATTACCTGCTGCTATAGCAGCGCCTACTCCTGTTTCTGCCTTAGTTCATTCTTCTACTTTAGTAACAGCTGGGGTTTATTTATTAATTCGTTTTAATAACCTTTTAATTGATATATTTTTTTTAAAATTTTTATTATTATTTTCTGGGTTAACAATATTAATAGCTGGGATTAGAGCTAATTATGAATTTGATTTAAAAAAAATTATTGCTTTATCAACTTTAAGTCAATTAGGTTTAATAATAAGAATTTTAAGAATGGGATTTTATGATTTAGCTTTTTTTCACTTATTAACTCATGCTATATTTAAGGCATTATTATTTATATGTGCCGGGGCTATTATTCATATAATAAATGATAATCAAGATATTCGAATGATAGGAGGAATTAGGTTATATACTCCTATAATTTCTTTATGTTTAAATATTTCTAATATAGCTTTATGTGGGATTCCTTTTTTGGCTGGGTTTTATTCTAAGGATATAATTTTAGAGATAGTTAGTATGAGAAATTTAAATTTAATAATTTTTTTTTTATATTATTTTTCAACTGGGTTAACTATATTTTATACTATTCGGCTATTAATATATTTATTAGTAGATGATTATAATTTAATTGTTATTTATAACTTATATGATGAAGATTATGTTATATTAAAGGGAATAATAATTTTATTATTTATAAGATTGGTTTCTGGGAGATTTTTAAGTTGAGTTATTTTCTATTATCCTTATATAATTTATTTACCTTTTTCTTTAAAAATAATAGTAATTTATGTTACTCTTATAGGTTTACTCATAGGTTATTTAATTAGTAATATGCATGTTTATTCTTTAAATAAATTTATATTAACTTATAATTTAAGTTATTTCTTTGTTACTATATGATTTTTACCTAATTTATCGACTTATGGTTTAAATTATTATTTTTTAAGATTTAGTCAAAAATTATTTAAAAATATTGATTTAGGTTGAAGAGAATATTATAGAGGTCAAGGATTTTATAATATTTTAAAGTATAATTCTGTAATTTATTATGTTTATCAAATGAATAATTTTAAAATTTATTTATTTAGATTTATTTTATGAATATTATTTATAGTAACTATAATTATGATTTAATTTAAATAGCTTAAAATTTAGAGCATAATATTGAAGATATTAGGGTGATTAGAATAAATCTTTAAATATTTATAAAAAAAAATATTTTATTTTTACAATGAAAATGTAATGTTTTGATAAACTATATAAATAAGAAATATTAATGAATTTAATCACTATTAATTAAGTTAGTAGCCTAATTGTAATTATATTTCTTAATTGGAATTTAAATTCAATGTTATCATTAACAGTGATATACCTCTATTTTGGTTTCAATTAATAAATAAGGAGTAATTAACTCTGTCTTTTAAGTCGAAATTAAATGCAATATTGCTTCTTATTTGGTAAGATAAATTGAATTTCAATATTTTTTGAATGCAAATCAAATGTTTTATTTAAACTATAATCCTTATTTTAATTACATCAATTTAACATATTTTGATTTCATTCATGATAAAGTCCTAATAATAAAATAATAATAAAGAAAAATCTAATTTTAAATCATAAAAAAAAATTTACTATTTTAAATGAGGGGATAATAGGAAAAATTAAAGCAATTTCTACATCAAAAATTAAAAAAATTATTGTAATTAAAAAAAAATGTAATGAAAAAGGAATTCGAGCAATAGATTTAGGGGTAAATCCACATTCAAATGGGGAACATTTTTCACGATCTAGGAATGATTTTTTTGAAATTAATATTGAGATTAGTATAAAGATGTTTGAAATAATAATAAAAATTATTGTTAAAGTTATTATTATAATAATTATTTATATTAAAATGATTAAACTTTTTGATTGGAAGTCAAATATACTAAATATATTATATAAATAATTAATTTCCTCATCAGTAAATTGAAATATAAAGGAATAATCAAACTACATCAACAAAATGTCAATATCAGGCTGCAGCTTCAAATCCGAAATGGTGAGCTCTAGAAAAATGGTTATTAATTAATCGGATAAAACAAGTTAATAGGAAAATTGTTCCAATAATAACATGTAACCCATGAAATCCTGTAGCTATAAAGAAAGTAGCCCCATAAATTCTATCTGCGATAGTAAAAGATGCTTCAAAATATTCATACGCTTGGAGGATAGTAAAATAAATTCCTAAAAATACAGTTATAAATAAACTTTGAGTTGCTTGAGTAAAATTATTTTCTATAATAGCATGATGAGCTCAAGTTACTGTAATTCCTGAGGTAATTAGAATAATGGTATTAAGTAAAGGAATCTGGAATGGGTTAAAAGCAATAATACTTGTAGGAGGTCATATAGACCCAATTTCAATATTAGGGGATAAACTTCTATGGAAAAATGCTCAAAAAAATGAAATAAAAAAAAAAATTTCAGAAACAATAAATAAAATTATACCTCATCGTAAACCATTGGAAACTAATAGAGTATGTTTACCTTGATATGTGCCTTCTCGACAAATATCTCGTCATCATTGGTACATAGTTAATAAAATAATAATATACCCAATAATTAATAAGTTTATTCTAAAATTGTGGAATCATTTTACTATTCCTGTAACTAGAGTCATTACTCCAATAGCTCCTGTTAAGGGTCAAGGTCTATAATCTACTAAGTGATAGGGATGGTTATGGTAATTAGTCATTAATTTACTTCTCTAGAGTAAAGAGTACTTAAAACAGAAATTACATAGGCTTGAATAATAGCTACAGCTGATTCTAAAATTAATAATAAAATTTGAGTAATAATTAATAAAATAAGTAAATAATTAGGTATATTAATTCCTGTATTACTTAATAATGTTAAAAGTAAATGCCCTGCGATTATATTGGCTGTTAGTCGAACTGCTAGAGTTCCAGGACGAATAATATTACTAATTGTTTCAATTAATACTATAAAAGGTATAAGAATCCCTGGAGTTCCTTGAGGGATTATATGAATAAATATATTTTGTGTATTATAGATTCATCCATAAATTATAAATCTTAATCATAATGTTAAAGAAATAGATAAGGAGATATTTAAATGACTTGTACTAGTAAAAATATAAGGGAATAATCCTAAAAAATTATTAAATAAAATAAAAAAAAATAAAGAAATAAAAATAAAAGTTGATCCTTTATGTATATTTGGCCCTAATAAAGTTTTGAATTCATTATTTAATTTATATGAAACAAAATTTCATATAATAAAGTGACGATTAGGGATTAATCAAAATGAAAGAGGAATAAATAAAATTCCTAAAAAAGTTCTTAATCAATTTAGGGATAAATTAAATAAGTTTGTTGAGGGGTCAAAAATTGAAAATAAGTTATTTATCATTTTCAAAGGATTTTTTTATTATTAATAAAATTATTATTTTTTTTAATATTAATTTTATAATTATAAATAAAGTAATTTATAATTATAAATAAAATAAAAATAGCAATAAAAAAAAAAAAAGAGAATAGTCAATTAATTGGTATTATTTGAGGGATAAAAGAATATTACTAAAGTAATAATTTAAATTTGACATATTTATGTTATTTATTAACTAATTCTTTATTAGAAGTAATTGCTAATTTACTATAAAATGGTTTAAGAGACCAGTACTTGCTTTCAGTCATCTAATTTAATAATTATTAATTCAATTAATGAAATTTTTAATAGGGATACTTTCTACTACAATTGGTATAAATCTATGATTTGCTCCACAAATTTCAGAACATTGTCCGTAAAAAATTCCTGGGTGATTCATAAAAAATCTAGTTTGATTTAAACGTCCTGGATTAGCGTCAATTTTTACTCCTAATGATGGGATTGTTCAAGAATGAATTACATCAGTTGCTGTTACTAAAATTCGAATTTGATTATTTATTGGTAAAATGATTCGATTATCCACATCAAGAAGGCGAAAATTATTTAAATTTTCATTGGATTGAATTATATAAGAGTCAAATTCAATATTATTAAAATCTGAATATTCATAACTTCAGTACCATTGATGCCCAATAGATTTTAATGTAATAATTGGGTTATTTAATTCATCGAGTAAATAAAGTAACCGCAACGATGGAAGAGCAATAAAAATTAATGTAATAGCGGGTAAAATTGTTCAAATTAATTCAATTATTTGTCCTTCTAGTAAAAACCGATTAATATATTTATTAAAAAATAAACTGATTATTAAGTAAGCTACTAAAATTAAAATTATAATTAGAATAATTAAAGTATGATCATGGAAAAAAATAATTTGTTCTATTAAAGGAGAAGCTCCATTTTGGTAATTAAAATTTGATCAGGTTGCCATTTCTAAAAAAAGGATAGTCCTTTATAAATGGGGTTTAAATCCATTACATATCATCTGTCATATTAGAAGTTACTTAAAATAGGTAATTCATTATATGAATGTTCAGCAGGGGGTAAATTTTGATATCATTCAATGGAAGATGGCATATTTAGTGGGAATAAAATAATTCGCTGATTAATTATAGATTCTCAAACGATGACAATAATTAAAATTATAGAGAAGAGAGAAATATAAGAGCCAAATGAAGAAATGATATTTCAGGATATAAATCTATCTGGATAGTCAGAATATCGTCGAGGCATCCCAGCGAGACCTAAAAAATGTTGTGGGAAAAATGTTAAGTTTACCCCAATGAATATGGAAACAAATTGAATTTTTAATAAGTAAGGGTTAAGTACTAATCCTGTAAATAAAGGGTATCAATGAATAAACCCTCCAAAAATAGCAAATACAGCTCCTATTGATAAGACATAGTGGAAATGTGCTACTACATAATATGTATCATGAAGTGTAATGTCAATTGAAGAATTAGCTAAAATTACTCCAGTTAGTCCTCCAATAGTAAATAAAAAAATAAATCCTAACCCTCATAATATTGAAGGACTATAATTAATTTGAGTCCCATGTAAAGTTGCTAATCAACTAAAAATTTTAATTCCTGTAGGAACAGCAATAATTATTGTAGCTGAAGTAAAGTAAGCTCGAGTATCAATGTCTATTCCTACTGTAAATATATGATGAGCTCAAACAATAAATCCAAGAAGCCCAATGGCTATTATTGCATAAATTATTCCTAATACCCCGAAAGTTTCCTTTTTCCCTCTTTCTTGGGAGATAATATGAGAAATTATACCAAATCCTGGTAAAATTAAAATGTAAACTTCAGGATGCCCAAAAAATCAAAATAAATGTTGATATAAAATTGGGTCTCCCCCTCCTGCGGGGTCAAAAAAAGAAGTATTTAAATTTCGATCGGTTAGTAATATTGTGATAGCTCCTGCTAATACTGGTAAAGATAATAGAAGTAGAAGGGCTGTGATACCTACTGCTCATACAAATAGGGGTATTTGGTCGAAAGATAAATTATTAATTCGTATATTAATAATTGTTGTAATAAAATTGATTGCCCCTAAAATTGAGGAAATTCCGGCTAAGTGAAGAGAAAAAATTGCTAAATCTACGGAAGATCCTCCATGAGCAATATTAGAGGAAAGAGGGGGGTAGACTGTTCATCCAGTTCCTGCTCCATTTTCTACAATTCTTCTTGAAACTAATAAAATTAGTGATGGGGGAAGAAGTCAAAAACTTATATTATTTATTCGGGGGAAAGCTATATCAGGGGCCCCTAATATTAATGGTACTAGTCAATTTCCGAATCCTCCAATTATAATTGGCATAACTATAAAGAAAATTATAATAAAAGCATGCGCTGTTACAATTGTATTATAAATTTGGTCATCCCCAATTAAAGAGCCTGGGGTACCTAATTCTGTACGAATTAATAAACTTAGAGAAGTTCCAATTATTCCAGATCAGATGCCAAAAATGAAATATAAAGTTCCAATATCCTTATGATTTGTAGAAAAGAGTCATTTTCGCAATAAAATGGCTGAGTTAATAAGCGATAAATTGTAAATTTATTAACGAGAATTATCTCTTTTATTAAGTCTTATATTCAAATATGATTTAAAATTGCAAATTTTAAGGTATAATAATAGAATATTATTAAGGCTTAAAGAATTTTCTTTATATATAATTTTGAAGATTATTAGTTTAAATTAACTTAAAACCTTTGATTAAAAAAAAAATAAAGTTCTTAAGCTTATTCCTAATAATGAAATTCTATTAAAGGAATAAATTAAAATAATAAAATTATTTTTTATAAATAATTTAAATCATCTTAATTTAATAAAAAAAAATATAAAAGATGAATAAATAATTCGAATGTACACGAATAATATAATTAAACTTCCTATAATAAAAATAAATGTAGTAATAAAAAATTTATTTAAAATTAAATAATTAATAACTAATCATTTAGGGAAAAATCCTAAGAATGGGGGCAATCCCCCAAGAGAAAGGAAATTTAATATAATTGTAAATTTAATAAAATAGTTAAAATTAAAGTTAAATAATTGATTAATAAAAAATATATTAGTAATATAAAAAATAAAACAAGAAATGAATAAAAATATTGAATAAAATAAAAAATAGGTTAATCATAAGCTTTCTCTAATTAATAACGCTGAAATTATCCATCCTAGATTATTAATTGAAGAAAAAGCTATTAATTTACGTAAAGAAGATTGATTAAATCTTCCGAATGCTCCAATTAATACATTAAAAATTATAATAAAAATTAAATAATTAAAATTTATACAGTAAGAAAGTAAAATTATAGGAGAAATTTTTTGTCAAGTTATTAAGATAAAATTATTAAGTCATGATAATCCTTCTATAATATTAGGGAATCAAAAATGGAAGGGGGCAGACCCTATTTTTATTAATAAAGTTGAATTGATTAAAATCAAAATTAAATTATTATAGAAAAAAATATCAAATAAAAATAAATTTATTAAAATAATGAATAAAAAATTAATTGAAGCAATAGATTGGGTTAAAAAATATTTTAAAGATGCTTCAGAATTAAGGAGATTTAGGGGGGAAGATATTAGGGGGATAAATCTCAACAAATTAATTTCTAATCCAATTCAACATCCTAATCAAGAATTAGCTGAAATAGAAATTATTGTTCTGAAGAATAAAATAAATAAGAAAAATATTTTATTAGAATTATTAGTGTATAAAATTAAAAATAAGAATATAAATTCCTGTATGATATTTTTTCATATTTTTTAATTATATTTTAGTGTAAGATGCACAATAATTTTTGAAATTATTAGGTATAGTTTAATTCTATAAAATATAATAAAGGTAAAAAATTACATAATTTATCCTATCAGAATAATCCTTTTAATCAGGCACTTTATTTTTAAAAAATAGGGATTTCTATATATTTGGGGTATGAACCCAAAAGCTTTATTTAGCTTATTTTTAA